GAGTTGTTTCATGCCATAAATAAACTCGAACACTCAAGAAATCTGTCGGACAGGCGGATTCACACCTCTTACAACCAACACAGTCCTCTGTTCTTGGAGCAGAAGCAATTTGCTTAGCTTTACATCCGTCCCAAGGTATCATTTCTAATACATCTGTGGGGCAGGCTCGGACACATTGAGTACATCCTATACATGTATCATAAATCTTTACTGAATGTGACATTGGATCTATTAATTTTTGAACATCAGCAATTTTCGATCTAGTAAACTTGTAAATGAATCATATATTTCGACACCAGACGAATCAATGATTTACCAGAATTTTTCTAATCAATCTACTTCTGGATCAATTCATAAGAGAGGGCCAAGATACTTTGATTTCTTACGTTTTCGCAAACATGATCATACGTTGTGTATCATACATGCGAATTTGAATTGATAAATATTTGAATTTCAATATTCGAAATTCCAATTTTTCTGATTAATACTATTTATTCAACAAATTCGATTGATTGATACGAGTTGATTTTCTGTTACGATAAATTGATGAAACAATAGCCGGTCCAATAGCTGCTTCAGCGGCTGCGATAGCTATAACAAAAATTGAAAAAATATTTCCTTTTAATTGGCGACTATCAAAAAAATCAGAAAAAGTTACGAAATTGATATTAACCGCATTCAGTATAAGTTCAAGACACATAAGGGCTCGAACCATATTTCGGCTCGTGATCAATCCATAGATACCGATAGAAAATAAATAGGCACTCAAAACAAGTACATGTTCGAGCATCATTGACCAACTCCTTATCAAGTTCGATTCATTTCAATATGAACAACAATTCAACAGATTCGATTGACTCGAGAATATAACAAGTACGGACCAAAAGAATATATTGGTAATAAATCGAATAAATAAATTATTTTAAACATAAACAATCTTTCACTTTCCCAGTCACATATCAAATTCAAAGGAAATGGAGATAAAATGGAACAAAATGGAATTTAGATTGATGTTACTAAGTTCTATTCTTACTGGCGAGCCACGACAATTGCACCTATCAAAGCAGCTAAAAGAATTATTGAAATGAGTTCAAATGGAAGAAAAAAATCTGTTGATAAATGAATTCCAATTTGTTGACTATTATTTATCAAATCTTGCTCTATAATCTGATTTGATCTTGTAGTCCAAATAATCCCGTACCATGATGTATCTGGAATAGTAGTTATTAGTGAAACAAAAATACTTGTACAAACCATCAAAGTAACTCCATCCCCAACGGTCCAAAGATGAAAATCTTGGTAATATTCTGAACCATTTATGAACATCACAGCAAATATGATTAAAACGTTTATAGCTCCCACGTAAATAAGTAGCTGTGCTGCAGCTACAAAATGGGAGTTTGATAAAATATAGAATAAAGATATACAAACAAGAACCAGTCCCAACGAAAAGGCAGAAAAAATTGGGTTGGTAAGTAATACTACTCCTAGACTTCCTAATACAAGACCTGATCCCAGAAAGATTAACAGAAAATCATGTATCGGTTCAGGTAAATCCATTAGATGTAAAATAAAAGATAAAAAAATCGAAATTTCATGACCTTATTGATACGACCAGGAAAAAATTGTATATACTCAATTTCTAATTGAATTAAATCCTAAGGAGTGTTAATTGATATAGGTACAGTTATAGGACTAATCTCATTCTTTATACGAAAGAGTAGTTCGAAACTATATTAAACTGTACTATATAGTTATTTTTATTAAATTTTATTATTTAGATTAGATTTCTATATTTCTATTTTTAGATTCTATTTCTATTTTATATTAGAATAATTATATAATAATAATTATTATTAATAAAATTAATATTAATAATAAATAGATTTCTATATAATTATATAATTTTTCGAAATTTATATTCAATTTCGAAAAATTATAAAAAAAAATTATTTGAATTGAATTGTTCGAATTGTATAATCGTCAATTACTGACATTGGTAAACGACCCAAAGCAATTTGATTATAATTCAATTCGTGACGATCATAAGTCGAAAGTTCATATTCTTCAGTCATTGATAAACAATTTGTTGGACAATACTCAACACAGTTACCACAAAATATACAGATCCCGAAATCAATACTATAATTAAGCAATCGTTTCTTTCGAATATCCGTTTCCAGTTTCCAATCAACAACGGGTAGATCTATAGGACATACACGAACACATACTTCACAAGCAATGCATTTATCAAATTCAAAATGGATTCGACCGCGGAAACGTTCCGATGTGATTAATTTTTCATAAGGATATTGAATAGTTACAGGTAAACGATTTGCGTGGGATAAGGTAATCATGAAACTTTGACCAATGTACCTTGCAGCTCGTACTGTTTGTTGACCATAATTCATGAACCCAGTTACCATAAGGAACATATCGTGAATATCTATGAATATTTTTGTTTTGTTTCTTTCTCTTGTTTGAGACAAGTTATGAATATAGAATATCAATCTTTTACAGTGAAAACAGTCGAAACGAAGTTGTTAATAATAGATTACCGAGAGAAATAGGTAAAAGAAATTTCCATCCAAGATTTAATAATTGATCCATTCTTAGCCTAGGCAAAGTCCATCTTGTTGTGATAGAAACGAACAAGAACAAATAAGTTTTAGCTAATGTAAGAAAGATACCAATTGTAGTTCCAAAAACTCCATATGTTTTATTTATTTCAAAAAGCTCAGAAATGAATATGTACGGAATAGAGATATTCCAGCCGCCCAAGTAAAGAACTGTTACAAATAATGAAGAAACTAATAAGTTTAAATAGGAAGCAACGTAAAATAAACCAAATTTTATACCCGAATATTCGGTTTGATAACCTGCTACTAATTCTTCTTCTGCTTCTGGTAAATCAAAAGGTAATCTTTCACATTCCGCTAGGGAAGAAATTAGAAAAACGATAAAACCTATAGGTTGACGCCACAAATTCCATCCCCAAAAACCATATTTGGATTGCGCGTCAACTATATCAACTGTACTTAAACTGTTAGATAATCCTAGTCGGTGATAACATTACTGTTCCCATCGCTATTACAGAACCGTACATGAGATTTTCACCTCATACGGCTCCTCGAAGGCCATAAATAAATCTAAGGACCGGGCCGGGTATTTATCTTGATATATCCCTAGGATAGATAGGATTCCAATCTATTGGACGGTCCTGAATTAGACCAATTGAATTCTGTCTGTTATAATAATAAATATAATATAAAAAAGTACTTCTGAATTGATCTCATCCCTTAATAATTTGAATTTGTTGAGTAATAATTGAATTCTTCAATAAAATACTCCTTTAGAATTATCAATAACCCATCGTTTTCGATTACGTAAAAAAATTAGACACTAGTTTATGAATTATGACATAAATTGTATCTCCGTGAATATGGATATAAGAAAGAATCCAAAGAGATCCTTCTTTTTTTTTTTTATTATATTATTCTTTATTTTAATTGTATTATATTCTTTTTTTTCGTTCCTATTCTTCTTTTTTTTATGTGCAAAACAAAAAAGGGACTTAAAAAAAAATTAAAGGATTTTTTCGTTTCTGATAGTCATTTATTTAATCAGTGGATAGGAGCATACTCTGGATCGGAATTGTGGGGAGTACTGCCTGATTATTTCTACCAACTTAAAGCCCCAATTAGTATTCTTTTTATATTATGTAGAAATGCTCTTTTGGAGAATTTACATAATCTCCATTACTAATCCTTTGTGTATCTTGGTGTTTCTAACCATCCACTCATTTTTTATCAATCCCCCTTCCTTTATGGTAATACATGTATGGTAATTCATACAAATGGTAGTGAAAACTCAATAAGGTTGGTCTTTTGAGCCCGCTTCAAGACAGGATGACTAATCAACCAATTTTGGGGTAAACGCTTTCTTCGACTTATAATTTTTTTTTCCACTTAATTCTTATACATAGAAAATGAGACTCAATATTTTTACTGCGGATTCAAATGAAATTCAAATCATAGTATATTAATTCTATAATTAATTCTATACTATATATGTATATGAAATTCTATATTATTCTAATTTCTATATTATTCTAATATATTAATTCTAATATTCTTTTTTTTTTTTTTTATTATTATTAATTTGAAGTTCGATTATATAATATTATTCATTTTAGAAATGTAAATGAATAAATGGAAGCTGTTTTATTTCACTCATATAACTATCTGATTTAGTTCATCAATCCGAATTCCGAAAAAAAATAATGAAAATCCGGATATCTATTCTATTTTGTCTACCCCTTTCCTATAAAGAAAAAAAGAAATAAAGACGAAAAGAAAGGAGCATGAAAAAGTTTCTGTCTCAACGAATCACACGTAGAGATATTGATAACACACATAGAGTTAATGGTATTTCATAACTAATCGATTGAGCAGCAGCCCGTAGACCACCCAAAAAGGAATATTTATTATTTGACCCATATCCTGACATAAGAAGTCCAATGGGAGCAATACTCGAAATAGCAATCCATAAAAAAACACCGATATTGAGATCAGCTAAAACAAAGTTATAGCCAAAAGGAATTACTGAATAGCTTACTAGAATTGATATGACTGATATGGATGGCCCAATACTGAATAAACGAATATCTCCCCTAGATGGAATAAGATTCTCTTTGAAAAGTAGTTTTGTTCCATCTGCTAGAGCTTGAAGAACTCCCAAAGGACCGGCGTATTCAGGTCCAATACGCTGTTGTATCCCTGCGGATATTTCTCTTTCTAACCATACAATCACTAGTACACCTATTGTGATTCCCAATACAAGAATAAAAATAGGGATAAGTACCCATATAATTCCATAGACCTCTTTTAAAGATTCCAATCTGGAAAAAGAATTGATATCTTGTACTCCTGTTGTATCAATTATCATTTCAACGATCAACTTCTCCCATAATGATATCTATGCTACCTAGTATTGTCATAATATCAGCCAATTTCATTCTTTTAACTAACTGAGGAAGAATTTGCAAATTGATAAAACCCGGGGGACGAATTTTCCATCTCCAAGGAAAACCATTCTGATCCCCTATTAGAAAAATTCCTAATTCTCCCTTTGGGGCTTCAACTCTCACATAAAGTTCTTGTTTCGGTAATTCAAAAGTCGGAGACGGCTTTTTACTAATGAATCGATATTCAAAATCATTCCATTCTGGATCCTTTTCTCTATCAAAGCAGCGGATTTCTAAATTCTCATATGGCCCTCCTGGAATTCCTTCCAGAGCCTGTTGAATAATTTTTATGGATTCCACCATTTCACCAATTCGTACTAAATAACGAGCTAATGAATCTCCTTCTTTTTGCCATTGAACTTCCCAATCAAATTCCTCGTAACACTCATAATGATCAACTTTACGTAGATCCCATTGTATTCCGGAAGCCCGAAGCATTGGTCCTGATAAACCCCAATTTATTACTTCCTCTCCACCAACAATGCCTACTCCCTCAACCCGTTCTAAAAAAATTGGATTTCGCGTAATAAGTTTTTGATATTCAACAACTCCTGTTAAAAAATAATCGCAGAAATCCAAACATTTATCTATCCAGCCATAAGGTAGATCAGCCGCTACCCCTCCGATACGAAAATAATTATGCATCATTCTCATACCTGTGGCAGCTTCGAATAGATCATATATTAATTCTCTTTCTCTGAAAATATAGAAGAAAGGGGTTTGTGCACCAATATCTGCCATAAAAGGTCCCAGCCATAGTAGGTGAGAAGCTATACGACTCAACTCCAACATAATTACTCGAATATAGCTGGCTCTTTTAGGTACTTGAATATTTCCTAACTGTTCCGGTCCATTTACGGTTATTGCTTCTGTGAACATAGTAGCTAAATAATCCCAACGTGTTACATAAGGCAGATATTGTACAATTGTTCGGTTTTCCGCAATTTTTTCCATCCCTCTATGTAAATAACCCAATATTGGTTCACAATCAATAACATCCTCACCATCTAGAGTAACAATGAGTCGAAGAACACCATGCATTGATGGGTGGTGAGGACCCATATTGACTATCATGAGGTCTTTTCTTGTAGCTGGGGCATTCATAGGTTTTTCCTCGATGAATTCTTCCATGAATTGCTTAAAACAAAAATTAGTTCATCAAAATTCAAGATCTAATAAATCGAATAATTCAAAATGACTCTTCAAATTAATGAGTTTGTGACTCCCGAATATCCAACTGATTTATTAATTTTTTATAACGTATTACATTTTTTTTTGACAAATAAGACAGGAGTCGTTGCCGTTTTCCCAGAATTTTACGTAAACCCCTTTGAGATAAATAGTCCTTTCTGTGCAATTCCAAATGTGAAGTAAGTCTTCGTATCCTATTGGTGAAATTGAATACTTGAAATTCAATCGATCCCCGGTTTTCTTCTTTTTTTTCTTGTGAAATAACTGGTATAAATGAATTTTTTACCATAAAATGAAAGCTTCTCTTTCCCCCCCCCCTTTTTTTTTTTTCGAGATATTTTTATTGATCAGTAATAATAATGACACTCATTTTTTCAATTTGGTATATACAATAATCTGAATTTTCTTAAGAATTCCTGATTCTGTTTTCAAATTAATTATTATTAATCAATCCAATTCAAATAGGTATAAAAAAATACTATATTTATGCATCCACAAAAGAAAAATTGTAGACTTCAAATAAGAAAATTTTGTTGATTCATTTAGAAATCTTATGGATATATCATTGAATTAGTATCATGCCTCAGAATAGAAGGTAAGACAATGCGTGTATGCATCTATTTGTCTTCGCATACCAGATATGTTACGGGAAATAGAAAAAAGAAAAAAAAATGTGGATTAACGAATTTTCAATCGCGGATACATATGTATCCTTACCATACTGAAACAGCTGCCATTATTGGTATCAAACCAATAGCGATTCATACAAGCTAAATCTTCTAATCGATAATTTGGCCAAAGAAATAACTTTAAATTAATTAGTTTTTTTTTATCTCTATCAAGATCTTTACTTGTAGCCAAAACTTGACAGCAATTATTCACTTTATTTTCATTGTAAAATGCCGTATTTCTATGCACACTATTTCTAGGATTGAAACAAATTAGAATTCTCAATTGTCTACGACGTCTAGCGGATAAAATATTTTCAGGAACAAGCAAATCATAATGATTTTTTTCTTTATTTTCAGTCAGCTTTTGATCTCTTGTTCTTGTAATGGATTTATCAAAATTCTTCTTATCAACATAGCTTTTTTCTCGGTATCTTTGATTAATTGGATGCTTTCTCTTATGAATCAACGAGAGGCCCATGGTTTGATACATAAGAAATTGTTCATGGTTTTTTCTAGACAGACGAATTGGTTCGATACTCAATATTCCTTTTTTCATTAATTCTGTATTTTTATTCAATTCTGTAAGAGTGAAATCCTTCTGATTCTGAATTTTCATAATATCTAGACTTAGTTCTCCTCTTTGAATAGAGGCTATAGCAATTTCTTTTAGATTTATCAGTCTAAGCAGGAGACAATATACTTTGATATTATTCATTATTCTTTCATTTAAGGAATCACGCCAGTTCAATTGAAAAAGCAAATACCTTCTTAGGAAGCAATTAAGTTCTGCTTCGATGTTGTTCTTGTATTTCTTTTTTTTTACACCCTTTTTCATGTCTGATCCTGAATAATCTTCTTCAACATCTTTTTCTTTCTTTGAGAGAGATGCTTCAAGATTTACTCGACCCGCGTATTCTATTTTTTCTTGATTTTGAGTCTCTAACTCTAATTCAAGAGATTTTTGATTTTTCGATGGTCTAAAAATATCTATTTTTTTCTTTTCACTAACATTTTGATTTACATTAAAATTGAAAAAAAGTGATTTGATTGGTATGATCCATGGGTTACTCGTATAGGCATTATAAAATCTAAAAAATTTAGAGAAGAAAAAGAATTCCCGATTCGCTATGGAACGATTTAGTATTTCTACATTCATTCCCATCCAATCAAAAAAAAACCTTTTTTGATTGGATGGGTTGATTTCTTGATGAAGCGTAAAATAATAATCGGTATCGATCCAAGTCCCCAAATCCACTTTATTTCTAAGACAAACATTCAGAATTCTCCAATCAAAATACTTTCTATCCAGATTTTTTTCCATATCTAGAATAGAATCTTCTACTATATAATTCTTGATAGGAATATCATCCGTCATATCAAATAATTTTTTTTTACGCGTGTTGGAATTATAAGAAATCGCTTGGTTATTATTTGCTTGGAATGGCGATCTATATCCATAAATATATGAGTCCTTCTTATCTGCATAATTGATAGATTTATATGATAAAAGATCATACCCATATTGTTTTTTCATTTTTTTTTTTTGATTTGTTAATGAGTCTATTTCTTGTTTTTTGTAAAGAATTAATCTCTTTTTTTCATATGAATGACATTTGGTTAAATCTTGATTTTGAGCCACATGACTTTCATTCATTCTATTTCGCCATTTTTGTGGGACTAATCTAGACCATCCACTTTGAGATAAATCGTATTGATAATGACCTTTTAACCAATTTGTCCATTGATTCATTACAGAATTGGGAGGGTTCTTATGTTTTAATTTGGAATGAGATATTCCTTGTACTCCAAAAAAAGAATCCTTTATTTCATTCTTAAGAAAAAGGGGTGTTCCATGATATTCAAAAACAGATCTTAATTTATACTTATATAAGTTAATAACTTGGGTTTGTGATAATTTGTAAAATACATATGCTTGTGACAAAGAGGATACGTCACAAAAATTCTGTGAATTCATATTACTAATATTACAAATTGAGTTTTTTATAGTAGAAATAAAGTGAATTAGACTTTGATTTTTTTTATCAACTCTTTCTTCATTTGCTTTATTATTGTAAATGTATTTATTAAGAATTTCTTTTGTTGATTCAAGAAAAAGTTGTACATTGATCCTAGGAATATTAATGATACATATAAAGATATCTATGTATACCTTTTCTATGAAAAATTTTAAAAAATAATTTGATTTACGGGCTAATTGAACATTTCTTCTTTGTAATATCTGCCAAATATTTTTTTTTAATTCGAATCTTTTATCATCATAAGTTGTTCTCTTAGAACAAATATTTCTCTCTGAAATTAGAAACCCCTTTTTCTTGTCTTTTGTAAATTTTTCTATTTTTTTTATGATTGTCTTTGTTTTATCATTCAGATCTTTTATTTTTTTTTCTGTCAATGAACAATTTGTCCAATTAATAGATTGAATTGGAACAGCTGATTCATAAATCATTGGATTACTGTTACTGATTGTTGAATCTTTTTGAATTTCATTCAATTCATATATTTTTATCAATCCAAATAGAAATAAAGGATTTGATAGTGATAGTTTTTTTATTTTTTCTTTTAGAAATAGAATCTTTTTGAGAATACTTTTGATGATCCATTGTGCTGTTTCTTTTGAGACATTTAGAAAAATTTTTGTTCTTTCGTTTAACACTTTTAGAACTAGAAAGAAATTCTTTTTCCAATTTTTCATTTTTTTTTTAAGTTCTTTAAAAATGGGATCAAAAAAAGAAAGTTGATTTCGGGGAGAAGAAGAAAAGGGCAATTCTACTTCCATTCCAAAAACTGTTAAAAAGAAAAAATCCATTTTTTTCGCTTTTTGTTTTTTTTTCATTGGATCCTTTTCCTTTTGAGGGGATCGTAGCTTAGATTTGTGCCAAGGTTTCAGACGAAAAGGAAAAAGGATCTTTATTTGAATACCCTCGGTTAGCCAGTTTTTCGGAAATTCTGTTTCGGATAATTGAACGCCATTATAGGTGCATTTAATATACATTTCTCTATTCCAATCCTTTAAATCCTCTGACCATTCGGGAATTTGAAATAATAGTATACGAACGAGATTTTTAATTATTATCAATGAAGGTAATAGAAT